TCGATCCGTTAGTTCCAATTTTTATTTATTCATTCTGCCTTCCTCTATGAGACTTCCAGTCTATATATAAAGTCTATATCTATATTATAATATTATAATCTATATACACTAGATTATATCTACTATGACTATGATATATAAATCTATATTCTATATTCTTCTATATTCTAATAAATATATAATATATAAATAATATATAAATTATAAATATAATATTCTGTCATGTATCATAGTACATCATAGTACATAGTATATATACATGGTATATATAATACATATATATACATATATATATAAATATATTTAAATATATATATTAAATATATATAAAATATAAATATAATATATAAAAATAATATAAATTAATAATAATATAAATATATAAAAAATAATATAAATATATAAAAATATATATTATATATATATAAAATTTAATATTAAATAAATTAAATAAAATCTAATATCTAATATAAATAGAAATTCTAAAATAAATATAAATAAATATTAAATATAATATAATTTTAATATATTTAATATAAATAATATAATAAAATAAATATAAAATATAAATTATAAAATTATATGTTATATGTAATGTAATTATTAATTTTAATAATTAATAATTTTTTATTAATTTAAGAAATAAAGATAAAAAATGATGAAAACAATAAAGCCATTGTTTTGTTACGTTTCCATATTAAAGTAAAGTATAGTACTTCATTTTTTCTTTATTTTAATGCCCGTTGGTGTTCCAAAAGTGCCTTTTCGGAGTCCTGGAGAGGAAGATGCTGTTTGGGTTGACTTATAGTGCGACTTGTTAGACATATTGGTCATATGGGATTTCCCCGTTACCTCCCCCGATCGAGTATTCTCTGTTTCGCCCAATCCAATAGATATATATTCAATTCAATATTGTATTGATTGAACCATCAAAAATTCGGAGCGTGAAGCACAATTAGATCAATTCCTATTGGGGATCAATATTATCAATTATTCTAATTGATGGTTTACTTGGACTGAGAAAATTAAAGTATACAGGCTCCGCTCATAGAATACCAAATTGGGAATGGTAAGAGTAAAGTACTAGAATGGGAGTGTAATTGTAGTAATATAAATATTGATGTAAATGTAGTAGTAAATGTAGTAATATTAAATTAAAATATTTAAATTTTAAATATTTTAAATATAATAATATAATTAAATATAATTAAATATAATAATATAATTAATATAATATAAAATATAATATATATAATATATATTATTATATATATATATAATACTATATGTATATGATGTATATGATCTATAACATGTATATGATCTATAACGATACGATTACACGATATAATTACCACTTGTATCATAGGCTATTCTTAGCCTTACTATAGAGATAATCTCAAAAGGTATAATCTCAAACTGTCTAACAAGTACTATGATGAATACATGGAATCGTTTGGGTAAAGGTATGAAACGAATTGAAAAAAAAAAATAAGCAGTACTGAAATCATTTGCCCTATATGTGCAAATATAATTCGGGCAAATATTCCCCCGGAGTAGAACAAAAACCTAAAATAATTGAAAGGACCCATTCAGGAACAAGAAAATTACATCGTGATTTGAATTTTTATGAAACAATACATCAATGAGAAGTTAGTTCAATAAGTTACGAAAATTCTTTTTTTTTTTTTTTTTACTTTTTATACATTATAGAATATAGGGAACGGGAAGGAGGCCAAAACTCATGTTAAAAAAAAAAAAAAAAATGGAAGAAAAGCAAAACGCTTCATTAGAAAAACAGTTAGAAAAAAAAAGAAATAAGACTGGAATCGACACATTGATTTTTTTCTCTTTTGAACCGTATGCATCCAAAGGTGCACGTACGGTTACACAGGGATACAATTTTGCCCTAATCAACCGACTTCATCGAGAAAGACTACTTTTTTTAGGCCAAGAGGTTGATAGCGAGATCTCGAATCAACTTGCTGGTCTCATGGTATATCTCAGCATAGAAGATGCTACTAGGGATCTTTATTTGTTTATAAACTCTCCAGGCGGATGGGTAATACCAGGAATAGCCATTTATGACACTATGCAATTTGTGGTACCCGATGTACATACAATATGCATGGGATTAGCAGCTTCAATGGGATCTTTCATTTTGGTCGGAGGAGAAATTACCAAACGTTTAGCATTCCCTCACGCTTGGCGCCAATGAGTTTTTTTATAAAAAAAAAAGAAGACTATGCCTTCGCTCTATCGAATATGAATCAAATAATAATAATAAAAAAAAAAAAAGAATAAGTAATAATAGCATGGCACTTCGAGTTCGATATGAGCAAACCATTATTGTTTTTTCCTAACATGAGATTTTGTATTGAGATAATAGTATGAAAAAGAAGGGTTATTACCAATTGGATCTTGATCTTATGTGTCAAGAGTTAATTTCAGCGTCACAAACCATTTTTCTTCCACACCAGAAGTCTCTTTCTTATCTTTATGTTATCAGAGAAAGAGTAAAAAAAAATGGAAAAATTTATTTTATCCTTCTTGGATCGTATCAAAAAGAAACTTTGGGATTGCTAAACCACAGACAAGAGACAAGATAAATAGATAAATTATAAAATTATATAAATATATAAAATAGATAAATTATATTTATATATTTATATAATAAATTATAAAATTATATATTATATATATTATATAATTATATATATAATTATATATATATATATATAATAAATAAAATAAATAATATAATTAATAAAGTAAAATAAAGCAACAGAACCATCATAGTATTTTTCTTTACTACTACGAAAGGAAGGGTGGTAAATGGATCATCTAAACATTTGGATCATATGAGTTATATTTCTTCTTTTCGATAGAAGAAATTCTATTGCAAAAGGAAAGGAAGAAAAAAGAAATTCCATTACAGAGCCGTATGCAATGTACAAAATATGCCCGTACGGTTGTTTAATTTCTTCTTGTTATTTTGATTCCCCCTTACTTTAATCAAATCGTGCGAGATACGCATAGAAGAATCGTTCATGATGTTATATCAATATCATCAGGGTTATGATTCACCAACCTGCTAGTTCTTTTTATGAGGCACAAGCAGGGGAATTTATCCTGGAAGCAGAAGAATTGTTGAAGATTCGAGAAAACCTCACAAAAGTTTATGTACAAAGAACGTACAACCCTTTATGGGTTATATCCGAAGACATGGAAAGGGATGTTTTTATGTCAGCAACAGAAGCCCAAGCTCATGGCATCGTTGATCTTGTAGCGGTCGAAGATGAGAATACTGGAGATTTTATATTTATATAAATATAGAATTCCATTTCAAAATTAGAATTTTCCGTGATTTGATAGTGAATAGAAATCTTTCATAATCATCAACCATCAGGTTAAGATCGATCTAAGCCAACCCACTCTATTCTATCTAGAATGAAATTATATAGACACGACATGCCAACCATTAAACAACTTATTAGAAACGCAAGACAGCCAATAAGAAATGTCACGAAATCCCCCGCTCTTCGAGGATGTCCTCAGCGTCGAGGAACATGTACTAGGGTGTATGTGCGACTCGTTCAGTTCAGATCATGAGTTTGAAGAAATGAAAAAAAAATTTTCCAGTATCAATGAACACTACCAATGAATAGGATAGATAGAGTGAAAGACCGCCATTTAATTTACTATCTAAATAACTATCTAAAAATGAGGATCTATCATTTACCTATTATATTATGTAATGTAATTTATGGTTTCTATTGGTGCAAATCCAATCACTCCGTTTTAGATGAGAAGCAATTCTCCATTGGTAGCAAATAGTTATCCATTAAGCGGAGGAAATAGTCTTATAAGAAGCAAAAGGGTTATGCTCCTATTCTTATTCTTGAAAAAAAAACGGACTAACAGGGTCAGCTACCTAGCCAACTTTCACTTTACAGAATTAAATGCCGTCACTGTATGGATAGCTTTTTTGTGAAAAGGACTATTACTTTCTAATTATAATTAGAAAAAAAAAATAATTCTAATTGAAAAAAGGATGGGGTAGAGCCAAAGAGTGTGAACTATACAAGTTCACAATAAAATTCGATGAAATGAAAGAAGAGGCTCCGGTGTATAGAGAGGACCTCACCGTTTAAAAAGTTGCCATAGAAACGAGGAAACCCACTATTTAGCAGCAGTAGAATTTCTTATTTCCAGGCAAGATACCCGGAAGTAAAAATTGTGGTCGGGAAGGTCATAGTAGCAAAAGCCATTGGAATTTATATTTTATATATCGGAAAAATCCGTTTTGTTATTAATCGACCGGAGTAAAAGTATGACTGAAAGAAGATAAATACATTAGTTATTCAAGAAAGTTTCATTTGATTTAATGACCAGAGTTAAACGGGGATATACAGCTCGAAGACGTCGAAAAAAAATTTGTTTATTTGTCTCAACCTTTATAGGGGCTCATTCAAGACTTACTCGAACGAGTACTCAACAAAGAATGAGAGCTTTGGGTTCCTCTCATCGAGATAGGAGCAGGAAAAAGAGAGATTTTCGTCGTTTGTGGATCACTCGGATAAATGCAGTAACTCGTGAGGATATGGTATCCTATAGTTATAGTAGATTCATACACAATCTGTACAAGAAACAATTGCTTCTGAATCGTAAAATACTTGTGCAAATAGTCCTATCAAATAAGATTTGTTTTGATATGATTTCAAATAAAATCATTAATCAATCAAATACAAATAAAGGAATAAAAGAATCTTAATAGAATATAAGAATATACTATACAGGAAACAAGAATGATTGAAACAGAATTTCCCGGAGTCCATTCTCCGGGAAGATAGAAGAAAAAGAAATTAAGATTTGAAATAAACGAGCATCTTTCAAAAAAAAATTTATTACCCATTTTTCCTTTTTTATAACATTTTATAACACAAGAATCAACTCGGGATTCTAGGTTTTTCGAGCAAAACATTAATCTGAGCTTGAGTTCCTATTGGAGTTTTGAGGAGTATGTCTATTTATTTTTGGTTCTAGGACCTGTAGTTCTAGGGATCGACTCCCCTCTCTCCAATTGTTTCTCATTATTACGAAAAGGTAACGAAGATAAAATACGAGCTTGTTTTATAGCAATAGTAATTAATCGTTGTTGTTTCAAGGTCAACCTATTCATCCGTCTAGATAAGATTTTTCCTTGTTCACTAATAAATCGACTAATTAAACTCATGTTTCTATAATCGATTCGATCCCCCGATCCAATTGGGGGTAAACGCCTACGAAAAGATCGCTTGTATTTACGAAAAGGTTGTTTGTATTTATCCATGGTTTGCTTATTCCTTGTTTGTTTATTTCTTATACTTATATCTTATTCTTATATATAATTATATATAATTATAATATTCTTAATATATAAATATAATTTAATATAATTTATAATTATAATAATATAATAATAAATAATAATTATATAATAATAATTAAATAATTAGAATAATGAAATATTATATAATAATTAGAATATAAATATAAATAAAATAATCTAGAAAATACAATTCTACTTTTTTTTATTCATTTAAGATCCGACCAAAATAAATAGGATTTGGTTTGTATTATCTATGTGAAGATGTCAAGTTCTTACTCTTCCCGCTCCTTGGAAAAATCACACATGCATTCTGTTCCATCTATTTCTTTATTTCCCCATGAATCATATATTTTTGACAATAGCGACAAAATTTTCTCAATTCTAATCGATTGGGTGTATTGTGTCGATTCTTTTGAGTAATATATCTAGAAAAGCCCGGCGATTCTTTATTGACACCCTTTCGAACACAACTGATACATTCCAAAATCACTATAATTCTGATATCTTTACCCTTGGCCATGGACCTCCTTTTCATTTTGGATCGACTTCACTTTTTAACTCTCCTCATTTTTGTTTTTGATCCGAACCAAAAACAAAATAAAATAAAAAATATATATTTACTAACTAGAGATGGAATTTAAAAATATTATTATTATTAGAAATTAGAAGTCGAATGACTTCGAAGTACTATAATCTAAAACAATAAAGAAAGAGAGTCATATTCATTAATAGAAGTTCATTAATATTAATATAAGAATATTAATATTAAATATAGTAATAATTAAGTAATACAATTTTTTCTAACTAGGAATTATTCCTTTCCTATCCTAATTCCTAATCCACATTTCTATTTCTTTTATCCCAAATTATATCGTAGATTCACTGTATTTTGACTGAGGTTCGATACACTTTTTTTTCCTATCCTAAAGATCCTAAAGAAAAGGGGATCTAAATTGAAGCCATGTTACGTGGAATGGTATCTCAAATCTTCTTCATTTCTTCACATATCAATACAAGACAAGAATTCAATTAGAATTAAAAAAAGGGGAATGACAAGGCATCTGGAAATAAACGATTAATTTCTATCAATAGACCCGCTAAAGACCCAAACCATAGAGTGGTTAGCACAGGTGCCGTGGAGAGATATGTTTTTATATCTCGCATTTTAAATCCTCCTTCTTCTTTGATATTTATTTATTTTAAATTTTTTTCTTTATTATTAATCATTAATAAATCATTATATTATTATATATTATTATATTATATTTATATTATATATTTATTATTATATATTTATATTATATTATATATTTCTATTATTTCTATTATATTATAATTATAAATATTATATTATTTATTATTATATTAATTATATTATATATATTATTATTAATTATATATTTATATAATTATATATTATTATTATATTATATATATGTTATATGTTAATAATATATATGTTATGTTATATATTATATATTGTTGATATGTTAATAATATATATGTTTATGTTATATTAGTTAGATATTAGTTATATTAAGTTAATTACGTTATAGTAAATATTATTATAATTATAATTTAATATTAATTATTTATAATTTTATAATTATTTTTTTATTTTAATATTTTAATTTTCATATTTATTTTTGAATATATAATTTATATAATATATAATTAGAATAATTAGAAATTAATATAATTATAAATAATAAAAAAATTAGATTAAACATATGATTATATGAAACTAAAAAAAAAAAAAAAAAATGACAAGAACATTATACCTAATTCTACCTAATATATATATTATATAGGTAGTAAGGTAGAGGAAAAATAGGTGAAAAACGAACGATGTAGAAAACAAGACATGGATTTTGTACAATGACACTGTACAACAATCTTAAAAAGGGATGTAGCGCAGCTTGGTAGCGCGTTTGTTTTGGGTACAAAATGTCGCGGGTTCAAATCCTGCCATCCCTACTATTCTTTCTCCTATGGACAGTTACAAGAGATTCATTGAGTAAGATCGGGTAAAATTGGACATAATTTTTGCATACTATATGTACACAAGACCCCCCCAAGGGTCAAAAAATATTTTCTTTACAATCGAATCTAATCTTATGGGATATAAG